AATCAAACTTAGATTAAGTATAGCCGTAGAGTAGAGTCTTAATTTATTAATTAATTTAATAAAACGGAATAATTTTTTTGAAATGAAAATTCTTAAATTATAAGACAAGAACAAGAAAATAACAAATATTATGAATAATAAAAAGGTGGATTATCATACATATATTTCGTGTAGAAACATGTAGAAGGGTGAATAAGTCCGTTTATTTACATATTTTTTATTTACACATTTATTGAATTTTTGAATAAATATTTATTCAAAAAATACTTATATTAAAACATATACTTATATATTCCTTATTTAAGTATATACTCACTTAGGTATACTTATTAGGTATACTTATTATAATATAATAATTATATTTATATAAAATAAATATTATATATGAATTATATATTATATATGAATTATAAGATATCTTTCTAACAATATAAGGTTAAAATAAAAATATTAATATAAAACATAAAATAAAAATATTAATATAAAACAATAAATAAAAATAACAGGTACAAATATTAAATCGAGGTACCCATTCAATGATAACTCTCAACAACTTTCCCTCCATTTTTGTGCCTTTAGTAGGCTTAGTATTTCCGGCAATTGCAATGGTTTCTTTATCTCTTCATGTTCAAAAAAACAAGATTTTTTAGATACTATAGGGACAAATTTTATCCATTTTTTTTTTTTCAAAACTGACTTGGATCATAACACCCATATCTATTTAGTAGAATATGGTATAACATGTTGCTTCTTTCGAGCATAAGCTCTTATGTATGTGTAAACATGATATAGGGGAAAATTCATTTTTCAAATGGATCGGCATCGGGGATAATTTCGGAAACGTAAAGTCAATATATATATGTGGATAGCTATAGGAAATCGTATGAAAGAGATGTTAGTATTTTAGTTTCGATCTAAGCAATTCGATGAATTATTCTTAAAGGTTCACATCATAGTAGTGCTGGTTGATGAAAGTTACTTCGGAAACAAAAAAAGTAAAATCCAATTTCTTTTTGTTATTTTTCCAATTCCAATAAAATGCAACTAGGTCTAGTGAGAATATGAGTTGGCGATCAGAACGTATATGGATAGAACTTATAGCGGGATCTCGAAAAATAAGTAATTTCGGCTGGGCCCTTATTCTTTTTTTAGGTTCATTAGGGTTTGTATTGGTTGGAACCTCCAGTTATTTTGGTAGGAATTTTATATCTTTATTTCCTTCTCAGCAAATCCATTTTTTTCCACAAGGGATCGTGATGTCTTTCTATGGGATCGCGGGTCTTTTTATTAGTTCTTACTTGTGGTGCACAATTTTGTGGAATGTAGGTAGTGGTTATGATCGATTCGATATAAAAGAGGGCATAGTGTGTATTTTTCGTTGGGGATTCCCTGGAAAAAACCGTCGCATATTCCTCCGATTCCTTATGAAAGACATTCAGTCCATCAGAATAGAAAATAAAGAGGGTATTTTTGCTCGTCGGGTCCTTTATATGGAAATCAGAGGCCAGGGGTCCATTCCCTTGACGCGTACTGATGAGAATTTGACTCCGCGAGAAATTGAGCAAAAAGCTGCTGAATTGGCCTATTTCTTGCGCGTACCAATTGAAGTATTTTGAAAAAAGAAATTGAAGAATTAATACTTTGCAAGAGGGAAAAAACTCAAGAATCCTCTTTTTGTCTATACCATAAGTTAACGGAAGTTGCTTATTCGAGCCAAAGTAAACGTATCCGAAACAACCCTAAAACGAAAATTTTTGTGTCCATAATTTTTTTTATATTTTTTTTAATAGAACAGGAGTTCTTTCGTCTCGAAATCCTACTAATATCTAATATTAATTTAATTTGAAGTGGGCTCTTTTTTATTCTATTTCTGTATTCTTTCTAGATTCAAGGACTAACCACTATACTGCATCACAAATAAAAACTCCGAAATGGATTAATGGGCTAGATGACTTGGAATATAACTTATGCTTGATAGAAATATTAGTATCATATAGAGTCGACGCATGGGGTGAGTTCATTAAAACTTCAAAAATTCACAGACTAAAAAATGGCAAAAAAGAAAGTATTAATTTCCCTTCTATATCTTGCATCTATAGTATTTTTGCCTTGGTGGATCTCTCTCTCATTTCAAAAAAGTCTGGAATCTTGGATTACTAATTGGTGGAATATTAGGCAATCCGAAATTCTTTTGAATGATATTCAAGAAAAGAGTATTCTAAAAAAATTCATAGACTTAGAGGAACTCCTTCGTTTGGAGGAAATGATAAAGGAATACCCGGAAACACATTTACAAAAGCTTCGCGTTGAAATCTACAAAGAAACGATCCAATTGATCAAGATGCACAATGAGGATCGTATCCATACAATTTTACACTTCTCGACAAATATAATCTGTTTCGTTATTCTAAGTGGTTATTCTATTTTAGGTAATGAAGAACTTGTTATTCTTAACTCTTGGGTTCAAGAATTCCTATATAACTTAAGCGACACAATAAAAGCTTTTTCTATTCTTTTATTAACTGATTTATGTATCGGATTCCATTCGCCCCACGGTTGGGAATTAATGATTGGCTCTGTCTACAAAGATTTTGGATTTACTCATAATGATCAAATTATATCCGGTCTTGTTTCTACTTTTCCAGTCATTTTAGATACAATTTTTAAATATTGGATCTTTCGTTATTTAAATCGTGTATCTCCTTCACTTGTAGTGATTTATCATTCAATGAACGACTGAAAAATTATCGACCGACCTAATTAGAATATTTGGTACTTTGTACATAAGCAAAACATTCAAAATAGTACTTAATATTTTTACCCAGCCAAGCGATTTCTCCAATATTTCATAAAATTTATTTCATTAAATAGCAAAATTATAGATAGGGAACTCTACTAGCGACCTACCTAATTTTATTGTAAAAAATTTCGGGATCAATGATTGGACCATGCAAACTAAAAAAACCTTTTCGTCGATAAAGAAAGAGATTACTCGATCCATTTCCGTATCGCTCATGATAATGATATATATAATAACTCAGGCACCCATTTCAAATGCCTATCCCATTTTTGCACAGCAGGGTTATGAAAATCCACGAGAAGCAACTGGCCGTATTGTATGTGCCAATTGCCATTTAGCTAATAAACCCGTGGATATCGAGGTTCCACAAGCGGTACTTCCGGATACTGTATTTGAAGCAGTTGTTCGAATTCCCTATGATCTGCAAGTGAAACAAGTTCTTGCTAATGGTAAAAAAGGAGCTTTGAATGTAGGGGCTGTTCTTATTTTACCCGAGGGGTTTGAACTAGCCCCCCCCGATCGTATTTCGCCTGAGATTAAAGAAAAGATAGGAAATCTGGCTTTTCAAAGTTACCGCCCTACTAAAAAAAATATTCTTGTGATAGGTCCTGTTCCTGGTCAGAAATATAGTGAAATCACCTTTCCTATTCTTTCCCCGGACCCCGCTACTAAGAAGGATGTTCACTTCTTAAAATATCCCATATATGTCGGCGGGAACAGAGGAAGGGGTCAGATTTATCCCGACGGGAGCAAGAGTAACAATAATGTTTATAATGCTACAGCAGCAGGTATAGTAAGCAAAATCATACGAAAAGAGAAAGGGGGGTACGAAATAACCATAGTGGAGGCATCGGATGGGCGTCAAGTGGTTGATATTATCCCTCCAGGGCCAGAACTTCTTGTTTCCGAGGGCGAATCCATCAAACTTGATCAACCATTAACGAGTAATCCCAATGTGGGCGGATTTGGTCAGGGGGATGCGGAAGTAGTACTTCAAGATCCATTACGTGTCCAAGGCCTTTTGCTCTTCTTGGCATCTGTTATTTTGGCACAAATCTTTTTAGTTCTTAAAAAGAAACAGTTTGAGAAGGTTCAATTGTCCGAAATGAATTTCTAGATCCTCGTATTTTTCAACATCAAGCTCTAAAAAGAAACAAACTCCTGTTGGCAATTAGATTATGTAATAATTATATTATGTAATTGTGTATGATCAAAAAATTTTTGTTTGTTTCTTTTTTTTTTTTTCTACCGGATTTCGGGAATTACTTATACCGGTCATGATATGTATATTTTGACGAAGACTATTTTATTTCACTTATCTCTTCTTTGTTTTTTCATTCCAAATCGAAGTGTTATATAATGAATCAGTAGTTTTCTATTCGAATAGAACAAAAAAAAAGATAAATAAGCGGAAAATAGAAACCAAAGTATAAATGAAAGGAATAAAGGTTTTTTTTTAGGGGGGGGGGGTTGTTCGTCTCCTAGTCCGTGAGACAAGAAAGGGGATTTTCCCCAACCCCTTCTTGTGTCGAATTAATAATGATTCTTGATCCTGTTCGTCAAAAATGACTATTCGTAGTTTCCATTTTTTTCTCGGTTTATCATAACCTTTTTTCGATTTATCATGTTAAGTAGTGGACAAACAAAAATATAGGTAAATTTATTGAACAAATACAAATAGAACTTCTTCAAGTTCAATGAACTTCTAAAATCGAAAAAAGGAAATTTTTATTAGATTAAATAGAGTAAGGTTCTATTTTATTAGTATAGAAAGGGTTTGCATGATACCTAATAGATATAAATATATATCTATATATAGAACTATATAAAATTGTGAGTGATTCTAAAATCTAAAAGGGGAAATTGAGTGATTACTTCTTTGTTTTAATTTTGAAAGTATTCACAGATACCTTCGAGTAAAAAATTTTCTGAATCAATTAATGATAATGAAGTGGATTTTTCAAAAACATCAATCATAAGAAAAAGTGGATTTTTTTGAAATATTTATACAAAAAAGTATTATAAGAACTCAACGGGACCTACCCCCTCGTTCCTTGTCTGATTCGAGGGGGATCCCGTTGAGTTCTTATGCTTTCATGTCTATAACCCAGTTCGTCTGGTTATTACAGAGATGAACCTAATCCGGAATATGAACCATAAAAGAAAATACCGATTAAACCAATCACAACAATACCGGTTA